ATTCACTCTCCCCAGATAGGATTTGAACCCATGACCAATCGGTTAACAGCCGACCGCTCTACCACTGAGCTACTGAGGATCATTGGTAAATTAGATCTAATAGATTTCAATTCCCGTTCTTAAACCATGACCAATATGAACTTGAAGTTTCCTTCGTAACTCACGAAATTTGTTCATAGTGGCTCCAGTTCCCTGATTCATTTCATAGGGAACTTAAAAGTGGCTCTATTTCATTATATTCCATTCATATCCTAACTCCATTCATTTAATATATAATATAGTTTTTTGTTAGTGGCATAATTAATGAGATGTCCTTTCTAGTCTACCTCTTGATATACCAAATTTCAAAATCATCATATAAATTAAAAACCTAGTTAAGGGGTCATTACAAATATGATTTATCTAAAATTAGGAATTAGGGGGTTTAATTTAGACCACAAAATCGGCCAACAAATAGGTTCAATGAATATCTTATGAATCATACTATTAATTTAATTCATTATCAAAAAAAAATGAAATCTATTGCAAAATACAAAATTTGAAAAAAAAAAAAAACTATGTAAGATCTTTTCTGCTATAGATTTTTCAATTATAATTATGAGTATCAAAAAACTTCTATATTTATAATTTAATTTATAAATCACCCCATTCAAAGTCAATAAAAAGAAAAGAATTTATTCTGATTACAACGCATATAAAACATTAATATATATTGGTAAGTATTCCCATTATTCACAATTATCTATTCGAAGAAAATATTAGGGATTTGGCCAAAAATTAGGATAGAAAATCTTTTCATTTGATAGGAGTGAATGAAGAAGATGGAGAAATACTCAGTTATCCTCTAGATCTAATCTAGATCAAGAATTTTTAGACTTATACGTAATAATACATACAGAGTTTGACCCATGGGTCATCTCAAAAAATCAACCCAATTCTTTTTTTTTTTCAATTTCATTTTGAATAGATTTAGATTTGATTGATTTTCAATTTTATTCAATAAAATGAACGATAATAAATAATTGATAATCAAATTAGGTTTAAAAAATGAAAATGACTATCATTATCATTACTGATCATCACAAATCTCTTTAAAAAGTAAAATATAAAAAAGTTATTTCATTTTATGGTAAAAAATTCATCCATTTCAGCTATTTATCAACAACAACAAAACGAAGAAAACCGAGGATCTGTTGAATTTCAAATATTAAGTTTCACCAAAAAGATACGAAGACTCACTTCACATTTAGAATTATACAAAAAAGACTATTCATCTAAGAGAGGTCTACGAAAAATTTTGGGAAAACGGCAACGACTGCTTTCTTATTTGTCAAAGAAAAATCCAATATCTTATAAAGAGTTAATTAATCAATTGGGTATTCGTGAGTTGAAAACTCGTTAATTTTAAAATGAATTTAATTTTTAAATTCATTTTTATTTTTATCAGTAACTCATACATAAAAATGAATTGAGGCAAAAACTTATGAATGTACCAGCAAAAAGATTTCATGATAGTTAATAGGGGCACCCATCATCCATTAATGCGTGGTGTTCTTCGACTCATACATAGTTACGATTAATAAATTGAATCAAACAAGAGAAAGAAACAAACATAAAACTATTTATATATATGATAGGTTTCCCCTGGGAACTGGGTTCATGAATAATTATAGTTAACAAACATTACGAACCAAGATACATTATTCAAAGTTTCATTATTACTTTATTCCACGCAAATCGTTTACCGGTAACTATTAAATTCAATATGATTATCAAAAATTAATCACATCGGAACGTTTCCGCGGTAGAATTAAGTTGTAATTTGATAAATGTATTTTGTATTTTATGCATTTGTGTATGTCCTATGGATCTCCCCTCCCCGTTATTGATTGTAAATTCGAAACCAATATTCAAAAAAAAAAAATTACTTAATTGTAATTCAATTTAATTACAGTATTCATTTTTTGAATTTGTATATTTTGTGGTAATTTTGTTGAGTATGACCCAACAAATTTTTTATCAATGATTGAAGAATATGAACTTTATACTTATCGTCATCATAAAGTGAATTCTAATTCAATTGCTTTTCATTATTTATCAATGTAAGTATTTAATGATTATATCATTCAAACAATTTTGAAATTGATTCAAATAGAATCAAAATAGAATGAGAACACTCTTTTTTTTTTTTTTATTTCTTTGAATTTCTATTTTTATTTTATTGCAGTATTAATATTCAAAAAATATCTTTCTTTTTCTATAATTCTTAGATTCTAGTTATAGTGAATCTAATCCATCCATTTATAATTTGAATACTAGAAAGAATCAAAATGGCTAAGGAATTGGTCAATGATGCTAGAACATGTACTTGTTTTGGTGATTATTTATTTTGATAGGACTGATTACGAGTTAAAATATGGTTATCACCTGTATGTGTCTTGAACTTATATTGAATGTGGTTAATATAAATTTTGCAACATTTTATTAATTTTTTCATAGTTGACAATGAAAATAACATTTTTTTATAAATTTTTTATAACTATTGTTTCGTGTCAATTTATCGTAACAGAAAATCAACTCGTATCAATCAATCAAATTTGTTAAATAAGTACTCTTTCTTAATTTTTATTCATTATAGAAATTTGAATATTTCTATTTTAAATGAATAGATTGAAATGAACACTATGGTAGATAAATTCATTATTGTGTCTCTGAAAAAGTAAGAAATCAAAGTATCTTGGACCTTTTGTATGAGTCTATCCAGACTTAGATTCAGACTTAGATTGATTCTCAAAATTCTGATAAATCATTGATTCATCTGGTCTATAAATATATAGAATTAAAGTAAAAATACAATGGACTAGATCGAAATTTTATGACATTCAAAAATTTATAGATCCAATGTCACATTCAGTAAAGATTTATGATACATGTATAGGGTGTACTCAATGTGTCCGAGCTTGCCCCACAGATGTATTAGAAATGATACCTTGGGATGGATGTAAAGCTAAGCAAATTGCTTCTGCTCCGAGAACAGAGGACTGTGTCGGTTGTAAGAGATGCGAATCCGCCTGCCCAACCGATTTCTTGAGTGTACGAGTTTACTTGTCGAATGAAACAACTAGAAGCATGGGTCTAGCTTATTGATTACTTTACATTTTATTTTTTCATTTTATTTTTTTTTTATCGACACAGAAAACAAAATAAGAATCAACAATATAAATTATATTGTTGATTCTTATTTTGTTTTCTGTGGTTCAAGTGTATCTTGTCTTTATTACGAATTCTTTTCCCTGGTTTAACAATAATTCTTGTTTTTCCAATATAAGAAATAAAACAATTCAGTGGTATACTAGTTTTATATGTATATTCTAAAATAGAACTGCTTATAACGACGACCTATGCATTCTTTTATCATTTCGAAAATTATTATCTTTTATTTACGTTGTCTATTTCTATTTTTTAGTCATTTCTTAAATGACAAGTTCAAGTAAATGAAATGACAAGTTCAAGTAAATGAAATGACAAGTTCAAGTAAATGAACCATAGCTATGTAGCCCTATTCCTAATAGATTGACTCCAAAATAACATATCCAAATTATAAAAAAACCCATAGAAGCCACAATTGCAGAATTGGTACCTTCAAAATTTTTATTCGTTCTAATATGTAAATAAATAGCAAATAGGGTCCAAGTAATAAAAGCCCAAGTTTCTTTTGGGTCCCAATTCCAATAAGATCCCCACGCCTCGTTAGCCCATACTGCTCCCGAAAGAATACCTATGGTTAAAAAGATAAAACCTAAACTAATAATACGATAACTCCAACGATCCAATTGTTGAGTCAATTGAAATTTGTAATAATTTCTTGAAGAAATAAAAAAAGTTTTGAATAAACTATTTCTTTTTTCTATCATGTATTGGCCCTTTTCAAACGAAAAAGATTCATTTAATAAATGATCATTTTTATAAAAAAAAATAGGAAAAATATTTATGAATTTTCTAAATGTAATAACTAGTAGAGCTACAGATAATAAAGATCCGCATAAAAGAGCCGCATAACCTAATATCATCATACTTACGTGCATCATTAACCACTGGGATTGGAGAGCGGGTACTAATATCGTGGATTGATGCATTTCAGTGAAAAGACCTGAAGTAGCAAATCCTTGAGTACAAATCGCACTTGGCATGATTATTGCACTTAAAGGATTTTTATGTTTTTTAAAAAAAGGAACCATATGAATAATGGAAAAGCTCCATGAAAGACATATTAAGGATTCATATAAATCACTTAATGGAAAATGCCCTGAAGAAATCCAATGGCTAATTAATAATCCTGTTATACATAAAAAAGTAGCAATCATACCCTTTTCTGACGAATCATATAGTTCTATGATTTCATCGACTAATAAGATTATAAATTGAATTGTAATTACAATTGAAACGATCGAGAAGGATATATGAGTTAATATATGCTCTAAAGTAGAAAATATCATAAATAAATAACATCTCAAAATTATTAAAAAATTATTAAATTGGATAATAAACAAATATAGTATTCAAAAATAGTCATTAAGCGTAGGTTCCACCCAATTATACAAAATTCCATACGATAAGTAATTCAATAAGATTTATAGTACACTTTTCTTTATTTTACATAATAAATGTGATGCCGCCACTCGGACTCGAACCGAGACGCTTTAGCACTGCTTCCTAAGAGCAGCGTGTCTACCAATTTCACCATAGCGGCTTTCTTTCCAAAAAGGATAAAAATATATACTATATTACTAGTATACTATTTAGTATTCTACTATTGAGTATTCAATAATACTTTTACTATATTGAATCATTCATAATCATAACATATTTTCATTAAATTGTCTATATTTAATGAATAAATTCATAAATCTACAATCAATAGTTGCATTAGAATATATAGAATATATAGTATTCTAATATAGAATATAGAAATAATTATAGTTATAGAAATAATATGAAAA